TTATATCAAGTAAAACAAATTACTACCAAAAATATCAAAAATTTTTATGCATAATACACTTTAATATAAAAAAAAGTAAATTAATAAACCTTTATAGGGTTTAGTACCTTTTATGGGTCTTTTTTTCGTGATGAATAATCTAAATCTATTATTTTTAATTACCTTATTTTTAGGAACAATCATTTCTATTTCTGCAAACTCAATTTTTATAAGATGAATAGGATTAGAAATTAATCTTTTATCTTTTATTCCTATAATAGCAAATACAAAAAATATTTTATCTAATGAATCTATGCTTAAATATTTTTTAATTCAAGCTATAGGATCTAGATTATTTTTATTTTCTTCAATTCTTAATGTTAAATTTCAACCATCCTTTTTCTATATAAATTTTAATGAAATAATTAATATTTTAATTATATTAACATTAATATTAAAATTAGGATCTTCACCTTTTCATAATTGATTTATTAATATTATTGAAGGGATATCATGAATAACATGCTTTTTAATCTTAACTTGACAAAAAATTGCACCGTTGTGTTTATTATTTTATATCAATATCAATTTTAATATTTTAATAATATTTATCATTCTTTCATCTTTAATTGGAGCAATTGGGGGCTTAAATCAAACTTCATTACGTAAAATTTTAGCTTTTTCTTCCATTAATCATTTAGGATGAATAATTTCGAGAATAATTTTATCTAAATATATTTTAATTTTATATTTTTTAATTTATTCATTCATTAATTTTACATTAATTATAATTTTTAATAATTTTTTTTTGTTTTATATTAATCAATCTTACTTCATCTTATATAAAAAAATAAACATTTTTTTATTTTTATCTTTACTATCATTAGGAGGATTACCACCTCTTCTAGGATTTTTTCCTAAATGATTAATTATTGAAAAAATAATATATTCTAACTTATATATATTAAATTTTATTTTAATCTTAACATCTTTAATCACTATTTTTTATTATTTACAAATTTCATTTTCTTCAATTTTATTATTAAAATTAGAAAATAAAATTATTATAAATAATATAAAAAACATTATTAATTCAATATTTCTTAATATTTGTACTTTTATTTCAATTTTAGGTCTAGTACTATTTTTAATTATTAAAAGATGTTAAATTTAAATAACATTAATTATTCCTTTAAACTTGCAATTTAAAATTCTTAAATAAACTATTAAACCTGATAGAAAGGAAAATACCCATTTATAAATTTACAATTTACCACTTTAAATTAAGTTATTCTAACTAATAAGTGGATATTTTCTACAAATCATAAAGATATTGGTACTTTATATTTTCTATTAGGAATTTGAGCAGGAATAGTTGGAACTAGTATAAGAATTTTAATTCGATTTGAATTAGGTCAACCAGGTTTATTTTTAGAAGATGATCAAATTTATAATGTTATTGTAACAGCTCATGCATTTATTATAATTTTTTTTATAATTATACCTATTATAATTGGTGGATTTGGTAATTGATTAATTCCTTTAATATTAAGAGCACCTGATATAGCATTTCCTCGAATAAATAATATAAGTTTTTGATTATTACCCCCTTCATTAACTTTATTATTAATAAGTAGAATAACAAATGTTGGTGCTGGAACCGGATGAACAGTTTACCCTCCTTTATCAGCAGCAGTCGCTCATGCAGGTGCATCAGTTGATTTAGCAATTTTTTCTTTACATTTAGCTGGAATTAGATCAATTTTGGGAGCAGTAAATTTTATTTCAACAATTATTAATATACGATCTAACGGATTAACTTTAGAACGATTACCACTATTTGTATGATCCGTTTTCTTAACAGCAATTTTATTATTATTATCTTTACCTGTATTAGCAGGGGCAATTACTATATTATTAACAGATCGAAATTTAAATACCTCATTTTTTGATCCTGCAGGTGGAGGAGATCCTATTCTTTATCAACATTTATTTTGATTTTTTGGTCATCCAGAAGTTTACATTTTAATTTTACCAGGATTTGGTATTATTTCTCACGTTATTAGACAAGAAAGAGGTAAAAAAGAAACATTTGGAGTTTTAGGTATAATTTATGCTATAATAGCAATTGGATTATTAGGTTTTGTAATATGAGCACATCACATATTTACAGTAGGTATAGATGTAGATACTCGAGCTTATTTTACATCTGCAACAATAATTATTGCTATTCCAACAGGTATTAAAATTTTTAGTTGATTAGCAACTTTACATGGGTCAAAAATATTTTTTTCTCCATCATCTTTATGATCTTTAGGATTCGTATTTTTATTTACCATTGGTGGTTTAACAGGTGTTATTTTAGCTAATTCTTCTATCGATATTGCTCTACACGATACATATTATGTAGTAGCACATTCCCATTATGTACTATCTATAGGAGCTGTATTTGCTATTATAGCTGGGTTTATTCAATGATTTCCTCTTCTTACTGGATTAACTTTAAATAATAATTGATTAAAAATTCAATTTATAATTATATTTATTGGAGTAAATATAACTTTTTTTCCTCAACATTTTTTAGGTCTTATAGGAATACCACGACGATATAGAGATTATCCAGATATTTATACTTCATGAAATATAATTTCATCTTTGGGATCTACAATTTCCTTAATTGGTATTATATTTTTCATTTTTATTATATGAGAAAGTTTTATTTCTAATCGAAAGCCTATTTTTTCTATACATATATCTTCTTCAATTGAATGATTACAAAAATATCCTCCTTCTGAACATTCTTATAATGAATTACCAATTATTTATAATTAAAATATTTTAATATGGCAGATTAGTGCTATGAATTTAAGCTTCATTTATAAAGTAAATTTACTTTTATTCATTAGATGACTGAAAAAGTACTGGTCTCTTAAACCATTTAATAGTAGTAAAACCTGCTTCTAATGAAAAGATTTAGTTAAAATCTTATAACATTGGAATGTCAAACCAAAATTATTATTAATAAATATTCTTTAATTCCTCAAATAATACCTATACCTTGATTATCATTATTTTTTCTTTTTCTATTAACCTTATTAATAACTAATTGTATTAATTATTTTTATTTTCAACCTAATATTTTTTTTTCAAAAAAATATTTAAATATTAAAAAAAACATTTGAAAATGATAAATAATCTTTTTTCATCTTTTGATCCTTTAACTAATATCTTCAATTTACCTTTAAATTGACTAAGATCTTTATTATTTATTATATTTATCCCTTCATTGTATTGAATTTTACCTTCACGAATACAATTAATTTGAAATTTAATTATTAAAACATTACATAATGAATTTAAAACACTTTTAAAAAATTCATCAAATTTTGAAAGAACAATAATTTTTATTTCAATTTTTAGATTTGTTTTAATTAATAATTTTTTAGGCTTATTTCCATATATTTTTACTAGAACAAGTCAATTAGTTTTAACTTTAACTCTTTCACTACCTTTGTGATTAAGATTTATAATTTACGGTTGATTAAATAAAACCAATCACATATTTGCTCATTTAGTTCCAAATGGAACACCAGGTATTCTTATACCATTTATAGTATGCATTGAAACTATTAGAAATATTATTCGTCCGGGAACATTAGCAGTACGATTGACAGCAAACATAATTGCTGGACATTTAATCTTAACTTTATTAGGAAATACAGGATCAAATATAACAATTTTTTTAGTAACCTTCTTAATTATTATTCAAATTGCATTATTAATATTAGAAATAGCTGTAGCATTTATTCAATCTTATGTAATTGCAATTTTAATTACTCTTTATTCGAGAGAAATTAATTAATGTTACATTCTAATCACCCTTATCATTTAGTAGATGTAAGTCCATGACCATTAACAGGTGCAATTGGAACTATAATTTTAACATCAGGTGTAGTTAAATGATTCCATATATTTAATATATTTTTATTCTTTATTGGAATAATAATTATTTTATTAACTATATTTCAATGATGACGAGATGTAGTACGAGAAAGTACCTTTCAAGGTAAGCATTCAATTTCAGTATCTAATGGAATACGATGAGGAATAATTTTATTTATTACATCCGAAGTATTTTTTTTTATCTCATTTTTTTGAGCATTTTTTCATAGAAGATTATCACCATCTATCGAAATTGGAATAATTTGACCTCCTAAGGGAATCCAACCTTTTAATCCATTTCAAATTCCTTTTCTTAATACTGTAATTTTAATTTCTTCAGGAATTACCATTACATGAGCTCACCACTCACTATTAAAAAATAATAATAGTCAGACCATTCAAAGATTAGTAATTACCATTATTTTAGGATTATATTTTACTATTCTTCAAGGAATTGAATATTGAGAAGCACCATTTTCAATTGCTGATGCTATCTATGGATCTTCATTCTTTATAGCAACAGGTTTTCATGGAATTCATGTAATAATTGGAACTACATTTATTTTAATAATACTTATTCGACAAATAAATAATCATTTTTCTAATTATCATCATTTTGGATTTGAAGCAGCAGCATGATATTGACATTTTGTTGATATTGTATGATTATTTCTTTATATTTCAATTTACTGATGAGGTTATTAAAATATGAAGTGAAAATCACCTTCAGTTTCGACCTGAATTTTAGTATTAAATTACTCTTATTTAGAAATAAGATTTGATCAAATTAGAGCTGCTAACTCTAAGTCTAGCGGTTCAATTCCGTTTTTATTTCTAATTTTTGTAGTTTAATAAAAACAATATATTTTCAATATATAAAAAAGAATTTATTCTTCAAAAGAAGTTAATTAATCTAAATAAGATTGTTATTTTGAAAATAATATATAGAAAATTAAATTTCTATTAACTTAAATAAAATGCCTGAAAAAGGATTATCTTGATAGGATAAATCATGTGTAAATATTCACTTTTATTAAAAAAGATAAGCTAAATTTAAGCTTGTGGGTTCATACCTCATATATAGGTTTAAACCTTCTTTTTAAAAAAATCTTAAGTTAATTTAAACTAATAACCTTCAAAGTTATATATAAATTTATATATTTAGATTTTATATGGCAACATGATTTAATATTAATTTACAAGAAAGTGCTTCACCATTAATAGAACAACTAATTTTCTTTCATGATCATTCATTATTAATTATTACTATAATTACTGTAATAGTCTCCTATATTATAGCATCTTTATTTTTTAATTCATTTACTAATCGATTTTTATTAGAAAATCAAACAATTGAAATAATTTGAACTATTATTCCAGGAATCGTATTAATTTTCATTGCTTTACCTTCTTTACGACTTCTTTATTTATTAGACGAAACTAAAATACCATCTATTACTTTAAAAACAATTGGTCATCAATGATACTGAAGATATGAATATTCAGATTTCAATAATATTGAATTTGATTCATTTATAATTCCTTCAAATGAAAATTTTAATTCAGATTTTCGACTTTTAGAAGTAAATAATCGAACAATTTTACCATTCAAAACACAAATTCGTATTTTAGTTACAGCAGCTGATGTTTTACATTCATGAGCTATACCATCTTTAGGTGTAAAAATTGATGCTAATCCTGGTCGATTAAATCAAACATCTTTAAATATTAATCGTCCGGGATTATTTTATGGGCAATGTTCTGAAATTTGTGGAGCTGTTCACTCATTTATACCTATTGTTATTGAAAGAGTTCATAAAAATAGATTTATTAATTGACTTAATCAAATATAAGTAATTTATTTAATATAAAAAGTATATTTAACTTCCAATTAAATAGTCTTAATTTTAATTAAGAATAAATAATTTATTTAATTATTATATCAGTTACATTTACTATTTTTCTTTCAATATTATTAAATTTTATAGCTACATTTCTTTCTTATAAAACAATTGAAGATCAAGAAAAAATATCCCCATTTGAATGTGGATTTGATCCTATAAAATCTTCGCGTATACCATTTTCTCTTCGTTTTTTTTTAATTACCATTATTTTTCTAATTTTTGATGTAGAAATCACTTTTATTTTACCTATAATTTTAAATTTTAATAAATCAAATATATTGTTATGAATTTTTATTATCTTTGTATTCATTTTAATTTTAATTTTAGGTTTATTACATGAATGAAATCAAGGAGCTTTAGAATGATCAAAATAAATTTAAGGAATGTAGTTATTATATAACATTTAATTTGCAATTAAAAAGTAACTAATAATTATTAGTCTTTCTTTTAATTAAAGCCAAAATAGAGGCATATTATTGTTAATAATACTAATGAAAATTATATTTCTAATTAAATATTCAAAAATAATTTTATATTACCGTAATATCTTCAATATTAAACTCTTAATCTTAAGCTATTTGAATTTTATATAATTAATCAAAATAAATATACAAATATATAAATATAAATAAAAATAAATAAATAAATTTTATAATTAAAACCCTTTAAATCCTGATTAAATTTAGTTATATAAATAAATATTTCCTTTAAACCTTGACCTCCCAATTTTTCTAATCATCCATAATCAATATACTTTATATAATTATAACCCACATTTAAAAATATATATCTAATTAAATATGTAGAAATAATAGGCATAAATCATATTGAACCTAAAAAAACCTTTATATTATATATATATATTAATTTAAAAAAATTTTTAAATCAAAACATAAATTCATAAATAACAATTCCTAAAAAAATACCAATTAAAATTAAAAACAAAACTATAAATTTTATTAATAAAGGTAACAAAATTATCTTTCTAAATGGAAAAATCAATCATATTAATATTCTTCCTCCAAATAAAGATCCCAAAAATAAACCAAATATAGATTTTATTATAATATAATCTTTATCTTCAATACAATGGAATCTAAATAAATTAAAGTTTCCTAATATTAAAAAACTAAATAATCGAAAAGAATAACTAATTGTAAATCCTGTAGATGCAAAAAAAAAAAAATAAGAAATTAAATTAATTTCTCTTATAGAAATTAATTCTAAAATTAAATCTTTAGAATAAAATCCAGATAAAAATGGAATTCCACATAAAGATAAGTTAGAAACATTAAAACATAATCTTACAAAAGGAAGTTGTTTTGATAAACCTCCTATATAACGAATATCTTGACAATTATTTATATAATGAATTAAATATCCAGCACATATAAATAATAATGCTTTAAATAAAGCATGTCTTAATAAATGAAAAAAACAAAAATTAGTTAATCCTATAGATAAACTTCCTATTATTAATCCTAATTGACTTAAAGTTGATAAAGCAATAATTTTTTTTAAATCAAATTCAAAATTAGCTCCTAAACCAGATATAAATATAGTTAAACCAGAAATGAATAATAAAATCATTCTAAATTTTCTAATATTAAATAAAGGAAAAAATCGAATTAATAAATAAACCCCCGCTGTAACTAATGTAGAAGAATGAACCAATGCAGATACAGGAGTAGGGGCTGCTATAGCAGCCGGTAATCAAGAAGAAAAAGGAATTTGAGCTCTTTTAGTTATACCTGCAATAATAATAAATCAACCAATTAATCTAATTAAATAATCATCGGTAGTAATTATATTAATATAAAAATAATAATTTCAACTACCAAATCTAAATAGTCAACCAATACAAATTAAAATTATAATATCACCAATTCGATTTGATAATACAGTTAATATACCAGCATTATAAGATTTTACATTTTGATAATAAATTACTAAAATATAAGATACTAATCCCAAACCATCTCAACCTAATAAAATTCTAATTATATTAGGTCTTACAATTATTAATATTATTGAAAATACAAACATAATAATTAAAAATATAAACAATTTTGAATTATTATCTCCTAATATATAGGAATTTCTATAATTTGAAATTAAACAAGAAATAAAAGTTACTAAACTTAAAAAAAATATAGATATTCAGTCAAATAAAATTACAATTTGGATATTTACAGAATTTAATATTAATATATCTCATTCTAAAAAATATACCAATTCAAAGTTAAATAAAATAATTCCAAAAAAAAAAAAAATTAATCTTATTAAACCTAAAAAAAAAGAAAAAATAAAAAATTTTTTTTTATTCAAATAATTAATTATTTAAAATAACATTATTATATCTATGGAACCACAAACCACAATTTTTATTTAAACTATTTAAATAAATTAAATTCAAATTATAAAGCAATCTAAATTTAAAGTAAATATTAATAAAGGAACCAAATGAATTATTAATAATATATATTCAGAAATAAATCCAGAATTTAAATTATTTGAACCTAAATAAAATTTTCCATGATTTCTAAATCTATATAAATATAAAGAATAACAAACTCTAAAAAAAGAAATAACAATTAAAAAAAAAATTGTTAATATAGATCAACAAATTAATCTTGTTAATATACAAATTTCAGCTCATAAATTTAATGAAGGAGGGGCCGCCCCATTAAAAATTCTAAATAAAAATCATCATAATCTCATTGTGGGTATAAAAAAATATAATCCTCGATTAATAATTAATCTCCGAGAACCTAATCGTTCATAACTTATATTTGATAAAGCAAATAAACCTGATGAACATAATCCATGAGCAATTATTAATAGAAAAGAACCATTTACTCTTCAACAATAACCAGTTAAAAATCCTCTAAATATTAAACCTATATGTACTACTGATGAATAAGCAATTAAAGACTTTAAATCAGTTTGACGAATACATATAATTCTTATAAATATTACACCAATCAATCTAATTATAATAAAATAAATTCTAAAAAAATTCTTTAATAAAAGAATTTTATAGATTCGTAATAAACCATAACCTCCTAATTTTAATAAAACACCAGCTAAAATTATTGAACCTCTCACAGGAGCTTCAACATGAGCTTTAGGTAATCATAAATGAATAAATACTACAGGTAATTTTACTATAAAAGCTAAAATTAAACTAAAATACAATAAATAATTTAAATTACTTAACATATTAATTAAATAAAAATTTAAACTTCCATATAAATCATTTAAATAAAATAAACCTATTAATAGAGGTAAAGAAGCAGTTAAAGTATACATTAATATATAAATGCCTGCTTGGAGACGTTCTGGCTGGTAACCTCAGCCAATAATTAATAATAATGTAGGTAGTAATCTAGATTCAAAAAATAAATAAAACATAAAAAATCTTAAAGTTCTAAAAGTTAATATTAAAATAATTATTAAAATCAAAATATTCAATATAAATAAAGATTTAAAAAAATTTAAACGAAAAACTCTTTTTCTTCTAATTAATATTAAAGTAGAAATTCAAATACTAAGAATAATTAATCCATAAGAAAGAATATCCATTCCATAATCAAAACTCATAAAATAATGAAAAAATCCATCTCTAAAAAAAAATATAAAAATAAATGTTATAAAAAATATTATATATCTAATTAATCATCAATTTAAATAAAAAATTAAAGGGATTAATCTTATAAACATAATTAAAAATTTTAACATTTCAAAAATCTTAATCTATAAATTAAATCATTTCCATGAGAACGAATTATTCCTACTAGTAAGGATAACCCAATTACACCTTCACAAACACAAAAAGTCAAAAAAATTATTAAAAAATATCCTTCTAAATTTAAATTAAATAAACTAAAATAAATTAAAAGAAATAAAATTAATCTTATAAATTCTAAACTAATTAATATTATCAAAATATATTTACGATTAAGAACATATCTTAATATAATAAATAATATACAAAATCTATTAAAATAAAAAACAAAATTTATCATAGTTTTAATAGTTTAATAAAAAACTTTGGTCTTGTAATCCAAAATTAATCAAAAGATTTTAAAACTCAGAAGAATTAAATTTTTTAATGTCGTTAATCTCCAAAATTAATATTTTATATTAAACTATCTTCTGAATTAATATATTATTATTTACTTTATTATCCACCTTTTCTATTTTATTTTTATTTATAAAACATCCATTATCAGCAGGTTTAATTTTAATTATATCAACCATTTTAGTTGCCCTTATAACAGCCTATATACTTCAAACTTTTTGATTTTCGTATATTTTAACCTTAATTCTAATTGGAGGAATATTAATTTTATTTATTTATATAATTAGTTTATCTCCTAACCAAAAATTTATAATTTCATCTATTCTTTTTTTAATTCCCTTATTTTTAATTATTCCAATAATAATAAATATAATTGATCCAATAATTTTAATAGAATTATCACAAAAAATTAATGATCAAATTAACTGAAATTTACCCCAATCAATTAAATTATTTAATACAAATTCAAGAATTTTAACTATTATTAGAATTAATTATTTATTCTTAATTATAATTATTGTTACAAAAATTACATCTAGATTAAAAGGACCTTTACGATCTAACTTAAAATAAATGTTTAAACCAATTCGAAATGTTCATCCATTATTTAAAATTGTTAACAATTCTTTAATTGACTTACCATCTCCATCAATTATTTCAACTTGATGAAATTTTGGATCTTTATTAGGATTATGTTTGATTATTCAAATTTCTTCAGGTCTATTTTTAGCAATACATTATTCAGCCCATATTGACTTAGCCTTTTCAAGAATAATTCACATTTGCCGGGATGTAAATAATGGTTGAATTTTACGAACAATTCATGCAAACGGAGCTTCTTTTTTTTTCATTTGCTTATATTTACATGTAGGACGAGGAATTTATTATAGTTCTTATAATTTACATATAACCTGATTTATTGGAATTTTAATTTTATTATTAACTATAGCAACTGCCTTTGTAGGATATGTTTTACCTTGAGGACAAATATCTTTTTGAGGAGCTACGGTTATTACTAACTTATTATCCGCCATTCCGTACTTAGGACAAATATTAGTTCAATGAATTTGAGGTGGATTTGCAGTTGATAATGCCACATTAATTCGATTTTTTACATTCCATTTTATTTTACCATTCATTATTTTAGCAATATCAATTATTCACTTATTATTTTTACATCAAACAGGTTCTAATAATCCATTAGGAATTAAAATAAATATTGATAAAATTCCATTTCATCCTTTTTTTTCTATTAAAGATTTATTTGGATATATAATTATACTTCTAATTTTAATTTCATTAAATTTTAGTATACCTTACATTTTAGGAGACCCAGATAACTTTACTCCAGCAAATCCACTATCCACCCCTGTTCACATTCAACCAGAATGATATTTTTTATTTGCTTATGCTATTTTACGATCAATCCCCAATAAATTAGGAGGTGTTTTAGCTTTATTATTTTCAATTTTAATTTTATATATTTTACCCTTATTTAAAAATAAATTTCGATCTACACAATTTTATCCAATTAATAAAATTTTATTCTGATCATTCACAACAATTTTTATTTTATTAACGTGGGCAGGAGCTAAACCAGTCGAAGACCCATTTATTTTTACAAGTCAAATTTTGACAGTATTATACTTTTCATTTTTTATTATTAATCCAATTATAAAAACAATTTGAGATAACATTTTAGATTTTAATAATTAATTAATTACAATATTTAAGTCCTATAAAACTTCAATACTTATATAAATTATAAAACAGAAATGATAACTTAAAATAAAAAGAGATAAAGATAAAAATCTTTTTCAACATAAATTTATCAACTTATCATAACGAAATCGTGGTAATCTACCTCGTACTCAAATAAAAAAAAAAGAAACAAATAATAGCTTAAAAAAAAAAAATAATCTTAGTATATCAGCACCTAAAAAAAAACATGTAAATACTATTCTTATTAAAAAAATTCTAGAATATTCAGCTAAAAAAATTAATGCAAATCCACCTATTCCATATTCAATATTAAATCCTGAAACTAATTCAGACTCCGCTTCAGCAAAGTCAAAAGGTGTTCGATTAACTTCAGCTAACATAGATACCATTCATATTAAACATAAAGGAAAACCAAATATATATAAATATAAATATTTTTGATAAAAATAGAAACTTATAAATCTATAATTACCAATTAATATTAATATACTAATTAAAATAAAAGACAATCTTACTTCATAAGAAATTGTTTGAGCTACAGAACGAAGGCTTCCTAACAAAGCATATAATCTAAAAGATCTTCACCCTCTAATTATGATACCATAAACCCCCAAACTTAAACATACCATAAAAAATAATAAACCTAATCTTAAATTTTTCAAAACCCAAAAATAAGGTATAATCATTCAAGAAATTAATGACAAAAAAAATAAAAATACAGGAGAAAAATAATAAGGATAATAATTTCTTATATTGGGAAATACTTGTTCTTTAGTGAACAACTTAATTGCATCACTAAAAGGTTGTAATAATCCAATAAAACCTAATTTATTAGGGCCTTTACGAATTTGAATATATCCTAATACTTTTCGTTCCAATAAAGTTAAAAATGCTACTCCTACAAGAATTCCAATTAATAATAAGATAAAATTAATAAAATTAATTAATAATTCATTAAATATAATTATTGATTATATTTTTACTTAATATATAATTAAATTCTAAATTTAAAGCACTAATCTGCCAAATCAATAATTTAATTCAAAATAAAAAAATATTATTTAATTAATTAATCCTTTCGTACTAAATTAATCATATTTATTTAAAGATAGAAACTGACCTGGCTCACGCCGGTCTGAACTCAAATCATGTAAAATTTTAATAGTCGAACAGACTAATTAAATGATCTTCTACTCCCATTAATTATTTTAATTCAACATCGAGGTCGCAAACTTAACTTTCAATAAGAACTTTCCAGTTAAATTACGCTGTTATCCCTAAGGTAATTTAATCTATTAATCAAAAAAAAGGATCAAAAATTTACATATTAATAATTCATAATTTTAAAAGTTATTTATATTTTAATATCACCCCAATAAAATTTTATTAAAATTAATTAATTAATAATAAACATAAATTAAATAAAATAAAATAAAAATCTATAGGGTCTTCTCGTCTTATAAAAAAATTTTAGCTTTTTAACTAAAAAATTAAATTCTAAAAATAAAATTGAAGACAGTCAATTTTTCATCCAATCTTTCATTCCAGTTATCAATTAAAAAACTATTTATTATGCTACCTTTGCACAGTCAAAATACTGCGGCTCTTTAATATTTATCAGTGAGCAGATTAAATTTTAAATTATAATTTCAAAAAAACATGTTTTTGATAAACAGGCGAAAATTTATTTTGCCGAATTCCTTAATTTAAATTAAAATAAATTTTTAAATTTTATTATATACTAATTCTAAAATTATTAATAAAATTTAAAAATTAAATTAAAAATTTTTATATAAATTTAAATAATAGAAAAATAAAAAATAATAAAAAAACATTTATTAAAACATATTTTAAAAAGAAAATATTAATCCTAGTACAATTTTAAATTAAACTTTATATTAAATATTTATAAAATTATCTTTATAAACATTATAAATTTTTAATTAAATACTTAAAAAATTAAATATTAACTATAAATTAATAAATTAAATTTATTTATAAAAAAACCAGAAATCTATAAAAACGATTAACTTTTCATTCCAATTAAATTATTTTTAAACATTTGTTACATGTAAAAAATAATTAAATAAATCATTTATATTCGGGAAAATATATTTTAAAAAAAAATATTCATTAAACCCTGATACAAAAGGTACTACTAATTAAATATACTTTTTAAAAAATAAAATATTTACTTTTCAGTAATTATTAATTATAATTTTAAATTTAATTTAAATAAAATTTACTAAAATTTTTAATAATATAAATAATTTTTTTAATAAAAATAAATAATTCATTTCAATAATAATATTAAAATTAACAAAATAATTCAAAAATAAATAAACTTTTCAATGTAAATGAAATGCTTTAAAATAAGCTATATCTTGTTTAATATTCAAGATTTACTTTCCAGTAAATCTACTTTGTTACGACTTATCTCTAATTAATAAGAGAGTGACGGGCGATATGTACACACTTTAAAACTTTTTCAAAAAAAAATAATATTTAAATATTTACTTTTAAATCCAATTTAATTAAATTTTTTCAAAACTAAAACCAAAAATAATTTTATTGTAATACATTTTTTCTTAATCATAATCTGCACCTTGACCTGACATTTTATATTAAATTATATATAGAAAAACTTCTTATAAAACATTCTTATGACGGAGATATACAAAACTTTAAATTAAGTAAGATTTTTGTGGATTATCAAATTATAAAAACATATTCCTCTAAACAGAATAAAATGCCGCCAAATTCTTTAAGTTTAAAAATTAATTTTTTTTTTTACTACTCAATTAAAAATTTTTCCATTACAATAATAGGGTATCTAATCCTAGTTTATTATACAATTTTTCAAAACTTCATAAAATAAATTTATAATAAAATTCAAATTTTATCTAATAAAATTAAAAAATAAATTTAATAAAAATTTTTTAGTTTATAAATTAATAATATTTACTTTAATCTTATGTATAACCGCAGATGCTGGCACAAAATTATCTAATTATATTAAAATTATTTCTAGTTCTAATTTAAATTAAAAACTAATATTTTATAATAAATAATATAATTAAATCTATTTAATTTATATTTAAAAAATAATTCAAATAAATATTTAGCTAGAATAAAACTTTTTAATTAATATTATAATAATGGTTTATTTTATATTAAATATTTTAATAAAAAAATTATTATAAAAATAAAATAATTTCAAAATAATTATTTTTAAACAATTAAATAATGATTATTTAAAATTAATAAAAACATAATTAAATACAAAAAATATTTTTAAATTAAATATTAAAATATATTTATAATTTCCCTTTTCTTTATATACATTAAATAAATTTTACAATAAAATAAAAATTAGATTAATAAAATAATTTTTTTAAATTAAATATAATAATTTAAATAATAAAACACTTTATTAAATTAATTTTAACAAATATTACAATTATTTATTTCTAAAAAAAGAAAACATTAATCTTACAACTCATAATATTCATCAGAAAGATAACTTAAGAAATACAAAACCCGATAAATGATTCTTGAAAGAAAAACATTAATTATACAGCTCGTGACGTCCATCAGGAAGGCAATCTCCCCAAGACAAGACCTGATGAATAATTTATTGAAGGGAAAACATTAACTACACAGCTCGTGACGTCCATCAGGAAGGCAATCTCCCCAAGACAAGACCTAATGAATAATTTATTGAAGGGAAAACATTAACTATACAGCTCATGATATCCATCAGGAAGGCAATCTCCCCAAGACAAGACCTGATGAATAATTTATTGAAGGGAGAACATTAACTACACAGCTCGTGACGTCCATCAGGAAGGCAATCTCCCCAAGACAAGACCTGATGAATAATTTATTGAAGGGAAAACATTAACTATACAGCTCATGATATCCATCAGGAAGGCAATCTCCCCAAGACAAGACCTGATGAATAATTTATTGAAGGGAAAACATTAACTATACAGCTCATGACGTCCATCAGGAAGGCAATCTCCCCAAGACAAGACCTGATGGATAATTTATTGAAAGGAAAACATTAACTACACAGCTTGTGACGTCCATCAGGAAGGCAATCTCCCCAAGACAAGACCTGATGAATAATTTATTGTAGGGAAAACATTAACTATACAGCTCATGATATCCATCAGGAAGGCAATCTCCCCAAGACGAGACTTGATGAATAATTTATTGAAGGGAAAACATTAACTATATAGCTCATGACGTCCATCAGGAAGGCAATCTCCCCAAGACAAGACCTGATGGGTAATTTATTAAAAGGAAAGCATTAATTATTCAGCTCGTGACGTCCATCAGGAAGGCAATCTCCCCAAGACAAGACCTGATGGGTAATTTATTAAAAGGAAAACATTAATTATACAGCTCGTGACGTCCATCAGGAAGGCAATCTCCCCAAGACAAGACCTGATGGGTAATTTATTAAAAGGAAAACATTAACTATACAGATCGTGACGTCCATAAAGATAAACATCTATTAAATATTATGTTATATGTTTATTTACCAAAATATAAACATTTGCTGTATAATCAACAAATTCCTCCGTAAAACAATTAGTCTATATATCTATATATAATTTTTTTAAAACCCCCCCATTAAAATAATTACATAGGTTAAGATATTTAATAATATAATAAATATTTTAATATTAATACTAAATATATAATTTAAATATAAAAATCAAGTATATTTATTTTTTTTTTTTTATAATAAATTAAATTTATTCATAATTAATAGATTTAATTTTAAAATAAATTTAATTAATTAAAATAGTTTATACATATATATATATATATATATATATATATTAATATTATATATATAATTAATAATTTAATATTTAAATTAAAATATTTTATATATATATATAAATTAAATAAATATTATTGAAATAATATATATATTAATATCATATATATAATTAATATATATATATTTAAAATTTCCCTAATTTGTTTTCACATAGTAATTAAAATTATATATAATTATATATATATATTAAATATTATAATATAAAATTACGGCTTAACAAAATTTTCATAGCAAAAATCAAAATTTTGCCAAAAATCGCCAAAAATCGCCAAAAATCGCCAAAAATCGCCAAAAAATCGCCAAAAATCGCCAAAAAACCCCGGATTTTCAAAATTTAACTTTTTTAATTAATTATATTAACAAAAATTTTCCTAATAAAATGTTAATTACATTAAATTCCACCACTTTATTTTTGAAAATAAAGTTTTTAATTTG